ATTACAGTGATAGTTACATTTATAGTTACATTTGTGGCGAAAGCAGAAATAGTAGTAAAAGCGGGAGTTCCAGTATCAAAACTAGCAAGGATGGTAGTGATTTAACTATAAGATCTAATAATTTAAATGTAACTCAAAAATACAGGCATTTGTGGATTCAATGTGAAAATTGTTATGGATTAAATTATAAGAAATTTTTAAAATCCAAAATGAATATTTGTGAACAGTGTGGATGTCATTTGAAAATGAGTAGTTTCGATAGAATCGAACTTTCGATTGATCCGGGTACTTGGGATCCTATGAATGAAGACATGGTCTCTCTGGATCCCATTGAATTTCATTCGGAAGAGGAACCTTATAAAGATCGTATTGATTCTTATCAAAAAAATACAGGATTAACTGAGGCTGTTCAAACAGGCACAGGTCAATTAAATGGCATTCCCGTAGCAATTGGGGTTATGGATTTTCAGTTTATGGGGGGTAGTATGGGATCCGTAGTAGGTGAAAAAATCACACGTTTGGCTGAGTATGCTACCAATAAACTTTTACCTCTTATTCTAGTGTGTGCTTCCGGAGGAGCCCGCATGCAAGAAGGAAGTTTGAGCTTAATGCAAATGGCTAAAATATCTTCCGTTTTATATGATTATCAATCAAATAAAAAATTATTTTATGTCGCAGTTCTTACATCCCCTACCACGGGTGGGGTGACGGCTAGTTTTGGTATGTTGGGAGATATCATTATTGCTGAACCCAACGCTTACATTGCATTTGCAGGTAAAAGAGTAATTGAACAAACATTGAATAAGACAGTACCCGAGGATTCACAAGTGGCTGAATATTTATTCCATAAGGGCTTATTCGATCCAATCGTACCACGTAATCCTTTAAAGGACGTTCTGAGTGAATTATTTCGACTACATGCTTTCTTTCCTTTGGATCAAACTTAGATTAAATAGAGCTGTAGAGTATGGTCTTAATTTTTAATTTATTTTTAAATTAATAAAATAAAACAGAATAAATTTTTTGAAATGAAAATTATTAAATTATAAGACAAGTTATAAGACAAGAGCACGAAAATAACTAATAATATGAATAATAAAAAGGTGGATTATCATACATATATATTTCGTGTAGAAACGTGTAGAAAGGTGAATAAGTCCGTTTATTTACATATTTTTTAGTTACACATTTTTTTATTGAATACTTATAAAAAAAATTCAATAAAACATATACTTATATATTCCTCATTTAGGTATATACTCACTTAGGTATACTTACCTATAATATTAGTATAATATAATAATTATATATATATAATATATATATAAATAGAATTATTATATATGAATTTTAAAATATCTTTTTAACAATATAAGATTAAAATAAGATTAAAATAAAAATATTAATATAAAACAATAAAAAAAAATAACAGGTACAAATATTAAATCGAGGTACCCACTCAATGATAACTCTCAACAACTTTCCCTCCATTTTTGTGCCTTTAGTGGGCTTAGTATTTCCGGCAATTGCAATGGTTTCTTTATCTCTTCATGTTCAAAAAAACAAGATTTTTTAGATACTATCAGGGACAACTCTTATCCATTTTTTTTTTCAAAGCTTACTTTGATCATAACACCCCTATCTATTTAGTAGAATAGGGTATAACATGTGGCTTCTTTCGAGCATAAGCCCTTAGGTATGCGTAAACATGATATAAGGGTAAATGGATTATAACAATTTTCAAGCGGATCCGTAGCGAGAAGAATTTCGGAAATGTAAAGTCATCTATATGTGGATATCTACAGGAAATCGTATGAAAGAGATGTTATTGTTTTAGTTTGGATCTAAGTAATTCGATGAATTTTTCTAAAATAAAAGGTTCACATCATAGTAATGCTGGTTGATGAGAGTTACTTCGGAAACAAAAAAAGTAAAATCAAATTTATTTTTGTTATTCTTCCAATTCCAATAAAATGCAACTAGGTCTAGTGAGAGTATGAGTTGGCGATCAGAACGTATATGGATAGAACTTATAGCGGGATCTCGAAAAATAAGTAATTTCGGTTGGGCCCTCATTCTTTTTTTAGGTTCATTAGGGTTTGTATTGGTTGGAACCTCCAGTTATTTTGGTAGGAATTTTATATCTTTATTTCCTTCTCAGCAAATAAATTTTTTTCCGCAGGGGATCGTGATGTCTTTCTATGGGATCGCGGGTCTCTTTATTAGCTCCTACTTGTGGTGCACAATTTTGTGGAATGTAGGTAGTGGTTATGATCGATTCGATATAAAAGAGGGCATAGTGTGTATTTTTCGTTGGGGATTTCCTGGAAAAAACCGTCGCATATTCCTGCGATTCCTTATGAAAGATATTCAGTCCATCAGAATAGAAAATAAAGAAGGTCTTTTTGCTCGTCGGGTCCTTTATATGGAAATCAGAGGCCAGGGGGCCATTCCCTTGACGCGTACTGATGAGAATTTGACTCCACAAGAAATTGAGCAAAAAGCTGCTGAATTGGCCTATTTCTTGCGCGTACCAATTGAAGTATTTTGAAAAAAGTAACTGAAAACGGAATCCTTTGCAAGAGGGAAAAAACTCAAGAACCTTCTTTTTTTTCTATACCACAACTTAACGTAACGGAAATTTGTTCTGAATGCCTATTCGAGCCAAAGTAAACGTATACGAAGCAACCCTAAAACGAAAATTTTTGTGTCTATCATTTTTTTTTTTATATTTGATATTTTATTTAATAGAACGGCAGCTCTTTCATCTCCAAATCCAACTAACTAATATTAATTTTTAATTTGAAGTGGGCTCTTTTTTATTCTATTTCTGTATTCTTTCTAGATTCGAGGACTAATCTAACCACTCTACTGCATCACAAATAAAAACTTCGAAATAGATTAATGGGCTCGATGACGTGGGATATAACTTATGCTTGATAGAAATATTAGTATCATATAAAGTCGACGCATGGGGTGAGTTCATTAAAACTTCAAAAATTCACAGACGAAAAAATGGCAAAAAAGAAAGTATTAATTTCCCTTCTATATCTTGCATTTATAGTATTTTTGCCTTGGTGGATCTCTCTCTCATTTAAAAAAAGTCTGGAATCTTGGATTATTAATTGGTGGGATATTAAGCAATCCGAAATTTTTTTGAATGATATTCAAGAAAAGAGTATTCTAAAAAAATTCATAGACTTAGAGGAACTCCTTCGTTTGGAGGAAATGATAAAGGAATACCCAGAAACGCATTTACAAAAGCTTCGCGTCGAAATCTACAAAGAAACGACCCAGTTGATCAAGATGCACAATGAGGATCGTATCCATACAATTTTACACTTCTCGACAAATATAATCTGTTTCGTTATTCTAAGTGGTTATTCTATTCTAGGTAATGAAGAACTTGTTATTCTTAACTCTTGGGTTCAAGAATTCCTATATAACTTAAGCGACACAATAAAAGCTTTTTCTATTCTTTTATTAACTGATTTATGTATAGGATTCCATTCGCCCCACGGTTGGGAATTAATGATTGGCTCTGTCTACAAAGATTTTGGATTTGCTCATAATGATCAAATTATATCCGGTCTTGTTTCTACTTTTCCAGTCATTTTAGATACAATTTTTAAATATTGGATCTTTCGTTATTTAAATCGTGTATCTCCTTCACTTGTGGTGATTTATCATTCAATGAATGACTGAAAAATTATCGAACGGCCCAATTATAATATTTGTTACTTTGTACATAAGCAAAACACTCAAAATTGTACCTATTCTTTCTACCCAGTAAAGGGGTTTCTCCAATATTTCAGAAAAATTATTTCAGTAAATATCAAAATTATAGATAGGGAACTCTACTAGTGACCTACCTAATTTTATTGTAGAAAATTTCGGGATCAATGATTGGACCATGCAAACTAAAAAAACCTTTTCGTCGATAAAGAAAGAGATTACTCGATCCATTTCCCTATCGCTCATCATATATATAATAACTCAGGCACCCATTTCAAATGCCTATCCCGTTTTTGCACAGCAGGGTTATGAAAATCCACGAGAAGCAACGGGCCGTATTGTATGTGCCAATTGCCATTTAGCTAATAAACCCGTGGATATCGAGGTTCCACAAGCGGTACTTCCGGATACTGTATTTGAAGCAGTTGTTCGAATTCCCTATGATCTGCAAGTGAAACAAGTTCTTGCTAATGGTAAAAAAGGAGCTTTAAATGTGGGGGCTGTTCTTATTTTACCCGAGGGATTTGAACTAGCCCCGCCCGATCGTATTTCGCCCGAGATTAAAGAAAAGATAGGAAATCTGTCTTTTCAAAGTTACCGCCCTACTAAAAAAAATATTCTTGTGATAGGTCCTGTTCCTGGTCAGAAATATAGTGAAATCACCTTTCCTATTCTTTCCCCGGACCCTGCTACTAATAAAGATGTTCACTTCTTAAAATATCCCATATACGTAGGCGGGAACAGAGGAAGGGGTCAGATTTATCCCGACGGGAGCAAGAGTAACAATAATGTTTATAATGCCACAGCAGCGGGTATAGTAAGCAAAATTATACGAAAAGAAAAGGGGGGATACGAAATAACCATAGTGGAGGCATCGGACGGGCGTCAAGTGGTTGATATTATCCCTCCAGGGCCGGAACTTCTTGTTTCTGAGGGCGAATCCATCAAACTTGATCAACCACTAACGAGTAATCCTAATGTGGGCGGATTTGGTCAGGGGGATGCAGAAGTAGTACTTCAAGATCCATTACGTGTCCAAGGCCTTTTGCTCTTCTTGGCATCTGTTATTTTGGCACAAATCTTTTTGGTTCTTAAAAAGAAACAGTTTGAGAAGGTTCAGTTGGCCGAAATGAATTTCTAGATCCGCGGATTTTTCAACATCAAACTATAAAAAGAAATAAACTTTTGTTGGCAATTATATTATGTAATTGTGTAGGATCAAAAAAATTTTGTTTGTTTCTTTTTTCGGATTTCGGGAATTATTT